CTCGACTATACAAAACAAACAAAAAATTGAAGATTTAGTTACGATTAGAAATACACTTTTTTTTCTTTATCCATAGGCTCTTTACTCATACTCATTCAATTGGAAGTATTGATCCAATAAAAAAAAATTATGTTTCGTAATCTCATAATCCAATTTGTCAATTTATAATTGACTCTTGAATACAAATCACGAGAATATATATTCTTCCTCGAATTTTTCATTGAGAGGTAAAGGATTTAATCCTTTTAAGAAATAAAGTTTTTGGTCGGAATATGCGCCGACGGATCCCTTAACTATTTGCAGTAGGGTTAATAGAACGAATCGCACTTTTACCACTAAACTATACCCGCTATGCTGCGATTATTGTATATAAACAAGCTTTTTGTCGAGTACGAGAATCACTAGGATCATAAAAAAAAAAAAAAGAATTATGAAAATTAGGGCGTTGATGTATTGTATTTCCTCATGCAACCTAATGAGGATTAGGAAAAGAAGACTCATTGCATTGATTCTATATTAGAAGAATGGAAAAAGTCCTGTTCTTTCAATAACAAGTATTTTTGAATTAAATAAAATAACTTTTTTTATCTTATCTAATTTGTTGCAACAAAAAATAAAAAATGGCCCGTGACACGGGCCAGGACGTGGAAATAAAAAAAGACTTTTCGGACGAAATGAAAAAAAAAAAAGAATAGATTAAAAATATATATATATATAATTCTAATCTTAATAATTAGAATAATTAATAGAATAATAATTAAATAATTAAATATAGAATAGTAATTAAATAGTAAATTACTATAATACTAATTAGAATACTAATATATTAAGAGTAATTAATATACTAATAATATAGTAATAAAAAAGATAAAAAAAAAAGAAAGTATATGAAGAAGGACTTTTTTTCAAGCCCTACTTGTTGTGTATTGTTGTGTAATGTAAGATAGTAATTATCTTTTCTCAATTGGGAGAGATGGCTGAGTGGACTAAAGCGTCGGATTGCTAATCCGTTGTACGAGTTATTCGTACCGAGGGTTCGAATCCCTCTCTTTCCGGTTCCGTTGATGACTTCGTATTTTTTTTTTAATCTTTGTCTTTATTTATTTATTTTTTATTTTAGAATAGTTAAAGATGTAGAATAGATAAAATTCTAAGAACATTTAATAAAAATCAAGCAAGGAAAAAGCCTTCTTTTTTTTTATTCTTCACGTCCAGGATTACGCCCTGGATCATTAGATAAAAATCCAAAGATGAAAAGGGAAACAAAGAATATTACTACTGTGTAAACAAAGAGTTTGAGAGTAAGCATTAGACAATCTCCAAGATCTTTTTTTTTGTTTGGAAAAAAAGAAAATAGATTCTCTATATTTATACCATATATCCAATTTTGACACCAAGAAATGAAGTGGTTTCTAGAAATTTTTCGAAATAGAAAAGCATTTTTCTAAATTCATTTGTAATAAGATGTAATAAGAGTCGAGTCTTGTGTGCCAAAAATTTTCTTTCATACCGAAAATTAGATATTTCGGGGGGATCTAACCGAATAGGTTTCTTTTAATAGAATAATAGAATGGAAAAAAGTTTAGAATGAGGAGATGGGGTAGGTAATCCAGATTTTTCACGTTTATACAATAACTTCAATGTTTGAATCAAGGGCCTAGACTATAAAGAACTAGAAGACTTATCTGATCTTATCAATTAGTAGAATTTTTTCTCTTGAATAACTCATGAATTATTAATTATTCTAGGACAGTATTCAAAATTTTATCGAAAACTTACAGCAGCTTGCCAAACAAAGGCTAATAGAAAAAAGAACAGAGGGATTACTGGCATAATATCTACGATTGGATTCAAAAAAGCGTAGGCTTCAGGCAATTTTGTGAAGAAAAAACTGCTTGAATAAAGGGCAAAATTAAGACAGATACAAATCAAATTTAAAATATTAAGCATAACAAACATTTTGTTTTTGAAGATAATTGTATTTTGACTGAGTTATTAATATTCATATAAAAATGTAAAAATGGATATAAATTAATATAAAATAGAGTTTAAGGTAGACAAAAAACTTTAAACTCAGCCAATCAAAAATCCTTCAATTATCAGCTAAAAAAAGAATAAAAGAAATCATATTTTCATACAATATCTTAATGGAATTCTATATTATGATCAATAAATTCAGTTTAATTCTATATCTACACATATCAAAATACGAATAACAAGCTAATCCAGTTCCTAGATATTTTTGGGGGCAGGAATTGACAAAGAACCAATACCAATATTAGTTTTATTAGTTTTGAATCAAATATAGAAATGGGGCGTGGCCAAGCGGTAAGGCAACGGGTTTTGGTCCCGCCATTCGGAGGTTCGAATCCTTCCGTCCCAGAGCCTATTCTATATCAAAATTATATATATCAAAATAAAGATTGTTTTTTTGAACAACCTAATATCTTTCGTACTTGAAGAAGTGTGAGATTGATGACTCGGTCCTATCGAGCCACTTGAAGATGAAGATTCGAAGAGAACTACTCATTTTTTCGTCTTATCTTATTGGTTTGCTAATGTTTATATTGGAAATCAAAAAATATTTATAAAATAAGGGGTTAATTTGAATTAATTCTTTTGTTTTTTTCATTGTATATTTTTTTATTAACACCATATTGACAACAGTGTATCAAATAAATATAATCCGATCTGGGTAATTAGATCTTATCTGTAGATTGATTTATATCTATTCCAGCGGTTTGGTTTTTCATTCAAAATTCAAATGAAATGATAGGCTTATTGGATTTGCTGTGATACAAAAGTCTTTTTTTTTATTATTGGAAAAAAAAAATGTAAATGTATTGTTATATTAGAAAAATATATTAGATAGAAAAATATATTAGAAAAATGTATAAAAATGAATAGTTACATTTTTTTTAAATTATTTTCAATTTTAAATATTAAATAGAAGAATAGATAGCATAAGAAACAAGAGATAATCTATCAATTTTGACTTTATTTAACTTTATCTATTTTTTTATCCAAATCAATTCGAAATTTTAGAAATTTTTCTATTTCATTTCGTGTTCATTTCTTGTTAGTTTGTGTTCATTTCTTGTTAGTTTAATGTTTTGATTGTGTCGTACGATTCAATCTTTTTATTACTTCTCTTTGATTTCTTTTGATTTTGATTCTATCTACATAACCTAATTATTTTATCCTAATTATTTTATTTATATTTGGGATTGGGGTTGCTAACTCAATGGTAGAGTACTCGGCTTTTAAGTGCGGCTAACAGCTTTTACACATTTGTACGAAGAAAGAGATTCGTCCATACCAGCGGTATTATTTGTAAGACCACGACTGATCCTGAAAGGAATGAATGGAAAAAACAGCATGTCGTATCAATGGAGAATTCGGAGAATATTTGATTCTTACCGGATCCGCTCCAAACAAACTTTGTTTGAATTCTTGGTGCATAACATAAAAACAAAGCAATTCAAATTCAAAGTTGGGGTTTGGTCGAGTTAATAAATGGACAGAGCTCCGCGGCTCCAATTATAGGTAAATAAAAAAGCAACGAGCTCCCGTTCTTAATTTGAATGATTTTCCGATCTAATTAGACGTTAAAAATAGATTAGTGCCTGGTGCGGGAAAAGCTTTTTCTTGAGTGTATTTTCGATTTTTTTAATGAGTCCTAACTATTAGCTATTCTCCACTATGAAGGGAAATTGAATGTGTAGAAGAAAAAGTATATTGATAAAGCAATTTTTTTTCCAAAATCAAAAAAGAGTGATTGACTTGAAAAAGTAAAGGATTTCTAGTCACCTATTACCCCATAATGAACATAAACCAATTAGAAAGGAACATAAACCAATTAGATGGAAAAAAGAGAGGATAGAGGGTCCGTTGGTGAGTTTAACTATTTCCGAGGTATCTATTCTTTTTATATTATACTATTTTGTTTTTATGGTATCGCACTATGTATCATTTAATAACCCAATAAACCCCCTATCTTTGCTTCAATCAAATCGAATTAAAAATGAAAATAGAGAAATCTCAAAGAAATTTAGAAATAGATAGATCTCGAAAAAATAACTTCCTATACCCACTTATTTTTCGGGAGTATATTTATACATTTGCTCATGATCGTGACTTAAATAGATCCATTTTGTTAGAAAATGTGGGTTATGACAATAAATATAGTTTACTAATCGTAAAGCGTTTAATTACTCGAATGTATCAACAGAATCATTTGAGTATTTCCGCTAATGATTCTAACCAAAATACATTTTTTAGGTATAACAAAAATTTGTATTTTCAAATGATATCGGAGGGATTTGCAGTTATTGTGGAAATTCCATTTTCCTTACGATTAGTATCCTCTTTAGAAAGATCAGAAATAGTAAAATCTCATAATTTACGATCAATTCATTCAATATTTCCTTTTTTAGAGGGCAAATTTCCACATTTAAATTATGTGTCAGATGGACTAATACCCTACCCCATTCATCTAGAAAAATTGGTTCAAATCCTTCGCTATTGGGTGAAAGATACCTCCTCTTTGCATTTATTACGACTCTTTCTTCACGAGTATTGGAATTTGAACAGTCGTATTAGTCCAAAGAAATCTATTTCTTTTTTTGCAAAAAAGACTCCAAGATTCTTCTTGTTCTTATATAATTCTCATGTATATGAATACGAGTCCGTTTTCTTTTTTCTTTGTAATCAATCCTTTCATTTCCGATTAACATTTTCTCAGGTCTTTCTTGAGCGAATATATTTCTATGGAAAAATAGAACATTTTGTAGAAGTCTTTACTAAGGATTGGGGGGACAGCCTCCGCTTGCTCAAGGATCCTTTCATACATTATATTAGATATCAAGGAAAATCCATTTTTGTCTCAAAGGATACGCCTCTTCTGATGAAAAAATGGAAATATTACCTTGTCAATTTATGTCAATGTCATTTTGATGTGTGCTTTCAACCTCCCAGGATCCATATAAACCCATTTTCAT